ATTGCTTTGACTAGACCTCGTACAATAACTGCACTCGGGTTTTTCTATCTTTTTTTCCAGATCTTCTGGAAAAGTCAGAAACGCGTTTTTGCTAACCAAAATTCCATGTCTAATCTCAGCTGTATATTTCTAAATCATCTCATTTTACAGCAGTTGCTTAACACTTGCATTTTACCAAGTTCAGCGGCAAGGAGATTAGTCAGCATTTACACGTTTCGATCCAACAACAAGATGTTATTCGTAACAAGTTCTTTTTTTGCCTGGTTCATTGGCCAAATTTTAGTATGCGAATTTTTTGAATTGGCAGGAAAACACATACGTATTGAATTGGCAGGAAAACACATAGGTAAAAATCGTTCTATTAGATCGATCATTCGATCTGACTATTTTCATTTTTTCTTTGTGATTCTCTTTTTTATGATGAGTCTCCACTCTTTTGGCAGAATACCCTCACCCATTCTTCTTCCTAAAATGAGCAACCTTTCACAAATAGAAAAGCGCGCGTTGATCTTGAAAGGTACAGATGAAGAAGAGGAAAATGACAAAATAGACGAAGAAATAGAACAAGAAATGGAAAAAATAGAACAAGAAATAGAAGAAATAGAACAGCAACGAAAACTTGCGAATCATCTGAAAAAAAAAAAAGATAGACAAAAAAAACAGGGAACAGGGGGACATTCCGACAAAGAATTCCACTCGAATTCGAATACCAGTTATTCGAAAAGCAAAATCGAAGTACTAAAAAATGAAATACGTGTAATACAAGAAAAAGAAAGAAAAAGCCTCATTAGCCCATTGCTTTTTGATTATCGACGATGGTATCGCCCATTTCGCTACATTCAAAATAATAGACTTGAGCAAGCTATAAGAAATGAAATGTCACAATATTTTTTTGATACACAACAAAGTGATGGAAAAGAAAGAATATCTTTTACCTATCCAAGGAGTTTATCAACTTTTTTTAAAGTGATCAAAAGAAAAATAAATATCCTACTAGAAAAAACTCTTTCTAATCAATTGGACAATGCTTGGGTTTCTAGAAACAAAAAAAAAATGAATCATCTGAAAAATGATTTTTTCAATAGAATTAACCATCTAGACAAAGAAAAAATAGATGGAGAAATAGAACAGGAAAAAGAACGGGAACAAAAAGCAGTGGAGATACTTGAAACAAGAACTCGATTATGTATAGAAGATGATAAGACTAAACAAGAATACTACTTACCCCAAATGTATGATCCTTTCTTAAACGGGCCATACCGTGGAAAAATCAAAAAAGAGCTTCCGCCTTCCATCATAAAAAATACTTTGATCGCAGATTCGAGAGAGACAGGTGAGCAAAATCGGTTACATGATCTTCTTCTCCCGAATTCCAATTACGAAAATTTTGACCAAAATACGAATACTTTAGAAATTGGTGATATTTTAGAAATTGATGCGTTTTCATCTATTCTAATACACAAAATAGGTAAAAAAGTCCCTCGATGGTCATACAAATTAATCAGTGAATTGGAACAACTATCATTTCACTACAGTCCGCCAGCAGAGCATGAAATTCGTTCAAGAAGGGCGGTAGGTGAATATCTTCTTTTTGATCCTCCAGAGACTCATACTACTACTAAAGCTACAGATAAAGAAACGAAGACTAATGCTAGCAAAGAGACTGATACTGTGAATAAAGAAACGAAGCCTAATGCTAGCAAAGAGACTGATACTATTGATAAAGAAACCAAGACTAATGCTAGCAAAGAGACTGATACTGTTGATAAAGAAACCAAGACTAATGCTAGCAAAGAGACTGATACTGTTGATAAAGAAACGAAGCCTAATGCTAGCAAAGAGACTGATACTATTGATAAAGAAACGAAGACTAATGCTAGCAAAGAGACTGATACTGTGAATAAAGAAACGAAGACTAATGCTAGCAAAGAGACTGATACTGTTGATAAAGAAACCAAGACTAATGCTAGCAAAGAGACTGATACTGTGAATAAAGAAACGAAGCCTAATGCTAGCAAAGAGACTGATACTGTTGATAAAGAAACCAAGACTAATGCTAGCAAAGAGACTGATACTGTGAATAAAGAAACGAAGCCTAATGCTAGCAAAGAGACTGATACTGTGAATAAAGAAACCAAGACTAAAACCCCAGAAGAAGAGGCTAAAGAAGATGAAGAGAAGGGGCTTGTTTTGATGCGTTATGCACACCAACCCGATTTTAAGCACGGCTTAATCAAAGGCTCTATGCGAACTCAAAGGCGTAAAATTGTTATTGAGAAACTGTTTCAAGCAAATGCACATTCCCCCCTTTTTTTTGACAGGATAAAAAAACAAAAACTTTTTTCTTTTGCTATCCCCCGCCCGGTTCAACTGAACCGAATTTTTAGAAATTGGTCGGCGGGAAAAGGGTTCAGGATTTTAGAGTCTACAGACGAACAAACAAAAAGAGAAGAAAAACCAAAAAGAGAATCTAAAAAGAAAAACGACCGAGTAAAGGAAAAAAAGCGATTAGAGATAGGGGAAGCCTGGGATACTTTTGAAATTACCCAAATGTTAAGGGGTTGCATTTTAATAGCCCAATCAAGTCTTAGAAAAAATCTTATATTACCTTCATTGATAATCGGTAAAAATCTTGGACGTATGCTATTATTGCAAATTCCTGAATGGTCTGAAGATTTCGAGGAATGGAATAGAGAAAAGCATATTAGGTGCACTTATACTGGTAATCCGTTATCCGAAACAGAATTTCCGGAAAATTGGTTGACACAAGGTATTCAGATCAAGATTGTATATCCTTTCCATCTGAAACCTTGGCACACATCTAAACCGCTAACTTCTCGTGATGACGTTTGTTTTTTAACAATTTTTGGAAGGGAAACAGAACTGCCTTTTGGCTCTCCCCGAAAAACACCTTCCTTTTTTGAGCCCATTTTAAAGGAACTCGAAAAAAAAATTGGAAAATATGAAAAGGTTACAGCTGAAAGCGTTTTAAAAAAAATAATAATAAAATTATTTAAAAAAGTTTCAAAAGAAACAAGAACAACAAACCAAAATCTTCCGTTTATAGAAAAAGACCTCTCCAAGGGTAAACCAATTTTATTATTTAGATCGAGAGAAATAGGTGGAATGGAAAAAGAAAAAGATTCTAGAATAAGCAACCAGATAATTAATGAATCTTTTAGTCAAATTCAAAAAATTCAAATTCCAGATTGGACAAATTCTTCACTGATAGAAACTAAAATGCAAGATATGACTGATAGAACAAGTACAATCAAAAATCAAATAGAAAGAATTACCGAAGAGAAAAAAAAAGTAACTCTAGAACTAGATATTAGTACTTACAAAAAAAGTTGTAGATTAGAGTTGTCAAAAAAGATTTGGCAAATAGTAAAACTAAAAAACATAATATGTAAATTTCATTATTTTAGAAAATTTTTCATTCAAAGAATATATAACGATATTTGTTTATCTACTATTCATATTTGCCAAACGAATACACAACTCTTTGTTGAATCGACAAAAAATTTGATTGAAAAATATATTTCCAAGAATGAAACAAATAAAAAAATAATTAATAAAAAAACTCAAAATACAATTCACTTTATTTCAAATATAAAAACTTATACTTATAATAGTTGTAAGAAAAATTCAGAAATTTTTTGTGATTTATCCAACTTGTCACAAGCATATGTATTTTACAAAATATCGCAAACCGGGGTTGTTAACTTGTCTAAATTAAGATCCGTTCTTCAACATCATGGAACATCTTTCTTCCTTAAAACTCAAATGAAAGACTCCTTTCGAACACAAGGAATATTTCAGTCTGAAGTAATACATAAGAAACTTCAGCGGTCTATAACGAGTCAATGGAAAAATTGGTTAAGAGGGAATTATCAATACGATTTATCTCAGATTATCTGGTCTAGCTTAATGTCACAAAAACAAAAATGGCGAAATAGGGTGAATCGATATTGTAGGTCTCAAAAAAAAGATTTAAAAAAATGGAATTCATGTGGAAAATACCAATTAAGTCATTACAAGAAAAAAAAGGGTCCTAACTCATTATCAAATCAAAAAGATAATTTTCAAAAATGCTATAGATATGATCTTTTATCATATAAATCCATTAATAATGAAAATAAAGGTGACTCGGTTTTTTATAGATCAATCCCTCAAGTAACTAAAAGGCAAGCGGTTTCTGATAATTACAACATGTCGCAAAACTCCTTGTTTGCGATAACAGGAAGTATCCCTATCAATATTTTTATAGGAAGAATAGAAAGGGTATATATTCCATATATAGAAAAAAATCTTAATAGAAAATATTTTAATTGGGAAAATATCTATTTTGATCTTAGAAAAAAAGTGGCTATTGAATCCTGGGTCGCGGTAAATCCCAGCAGTAATCAAAAGACTCGAATTGGGACTAATAATTTTCAATTAATTGATCCAATTGATAAAGAAGAAGAGGAAGAGATCAATCCCAGCAGTAATCAAAAGACTCCAATTGGGACTAATAAGGATGAAATATTTTATGCAATTGATAAAGAAGAAGAGGAAGAGATCAATCCCGAAGAAGAGATCAATCCCGAAGAAGAGATCAATCCCGAAGAAGAGATCAATCCCAGCAGTAATCAAAAGACTCCAATTGGGACTAATAACGATCAATTAATTGATCCAATTGATAAACAAGAAAAAGACCCTTTTTATATTCCGATTAATCAAAATCCAGAAATCAATCAACCTAATTCTCCAAATTCTTTTTTTGATTGGATGGGAATGAATGAACAAATACTAAATCGTCCCATCTCGAATCTGGAACTTTGGTTCTTCCCAGAATTTGTGCGGCTTTTTAATGTATATAAAACGAAACCGTGGATTATACCAAGCAAATTACTTCTTTTAAATTCGAATCTAAGTGAAACCGATAATAAAAAGAAAAACATCGCTGAAAACCAAAATCTTGAAGAAGAAGATTCCGCGAAATCAGACATGAAAAAAGGTACAAAGAAAAGTAAAACCAATAGTGAAAAGAAAAGTGAAACCGATAGTGAAAAGAAAAGTGAAACCGATAGTGAAAAGAAAAGTGAAACCGATAGTGAAAAGAAAAGTGAAACCGATAGTGAAAAGAAAAGTGAAACCGATAGTGAAAAGAAAAGTGAAACCGATAGTGAAAAGAAAAGTGAAACCGATAGTGAAAAGAAAAGTCTAAGTACAAGAGAGCTAAGAGAGTTATTCATGAAAAAGTATTTCCTTTTGCAATTGAGATGGGATCAAAGGAATATCGGTCAAAACATTCGCAAAAATGTCCGGATATTAGCTCTCCCGAAGAGCTCGATAAATCTAGAAACCATGACTCTATCATGCATTGAAAGGAGAAAATTACAATTGAATGTAATGTGGAATTCGAAGAGCAATTTGAGTATTCTAAAATTTTTCAAAAACATGGGAGTGGCTATGGACCGCCTTGGACTGTCTGTAAAAAACAATGGGCAATTTCTTATGTATCAAACCATAGGTATTTCGTTGGTTCATAAGAGTAAAAACAAAACTAATCAACAATACCGAAAACAAAGAATAATTCGAGCTAGAGAGAACAATCATTTTGATGCGCTTGTTCTTGAAAATATTTTATCGTCTAGACGTCGTAGAGAATTGAGAATTCTAATTTGTTTCAATTCAAACAATTGGAATGATGTGGATACCAATTCCGTATTTTTCAACGAAAACGGGGTAAAAAACTGTAGTCACTTTTGGGAAGAAAGGAACCTTCGTGATAAGGAGAAAAATGAATTAATTCAATTCAAGTTTTTTCTTTGGCCCAATTATCGATTGGAAGATTTAGCTTGTATGAATCGTTATTGGTTTGATACTAATAACGGCAGTCGTTTCAGTATCTTAAGGATCCACATGTATCTACCATTGAAAATTCGTTGATAGTATTACTATATACCCTGTAGCAGGGTATATGATAGAAAACAAATGCACACATGCCTTATCTTATACCTCATTCGAATCTCACTGAATAGAGGATACAGCGTATCCATTAGACCTATAAATTATCAATGAATCCAAAGATATTCATTTCATTTTAGGTCTAATTGATTCACTTTTGTGAATACAAAAATGTACGAGATTCTTATCTGAATTCAAAATAGGATTTTGAATTCATTGGAATGGATAAACTGAGGAGTTCAGAAAGCAATTTATTCTATATCAATCATTCAAATTATTGGCATTCTTTTTATTGATCAATAAAATTCGTTAAAATATATATCAGGGAAGGGGATCAATTCTTTTTTTATGGTAAAAAACTTATTCATTTCGGTTATTTCTCAAGAAGAAACCAAAGAAAACAGAGGGTCCGTTGAATTTCAAATATTCAATTTCACCAATAAGATACAGAGACTTACTTCCCATTTAAAATTGCACAAAAAAGACTATTTATCTCAGAAAGGTTTGCGTAAAATTTTGGGAAAACGTCAACGGCTGCTAGCTTATTTGTCAAAAAAAAATAAAGTACGTTATAAAGAATTAATTGAGAAATTGGATATTCGAGAGACAAAAACTCATTAATTTTTAATTTGAGGAGTCATTTGTTTTTAACTTATTTGTTTCGTTTCAATTTTGATGAACCTCTTTTCACATTCAGCAATTCATGGAAGAATTACATGGAAGAACGAATCGGTAAAAAATTTATGACTGCACCAGCTACAAGAAAAGACCTCATGATAGTCAATATGGGTCCTCACCACCCATCAATGCATGGTGTTCTTCGACTTATTCTTACTCTCGATGGTGAAGATGTTATTGACTGCGAACCAATATTGGGTTATTTACACAGAGGGATGGAGAAAATTGCGGAAAACCGAACAATTATACAATATTTGCCCTATGTCACACGTTGGGATTATTTAGCTACTATGTTTACAGAAGCAATAACCGTAAATGGACCTGAACGATTGAGCAATATTCAAGTACCTAAAAGAGCTAGCTATATCAGAGTCATTATGTTGGAGTTAAGTCGTATAGCTTCCCATTTGTTATGGCTCGGTCCATTTATGGCGGATATTGGGGCGCAGACTCCTTTCTTCTATATTTTTCGAGAAAGAGAGTTGATATATGACCTATTCGAAGCTGCCACCGGTATGCGAATGATGCATAATTTTTTTCGTATCGGGGGAGTAGCTGCTGATCTACCCCATGGCTGGATAGATAAATGTTTGGATTTTTGCAATTATTTTTTAACAGGGGTTGCTGAATATCAAAAACTTATTACACAGAATCCCATTTTTTTAGAACGAGTTGAAGGTATAGGCACTATTAGGGCAGAAGAAGCACTCAATTGGGGTTTATCCGGACCAATGCTACGAGCTTCGGGAATCGAATGGGATCTTCGTAAAATCGATCAGTATGAGTGTTACGACGAATTTGCTTGGGAGGTTCAATGGCAAAAAGAGGGGGATTCTTTAGCTCGTTATTTAGTAAGAATCGGCGAAATGGAAGAATCCATAAAAATGATTCAACAGGCCCTGGAAGGAATTCCGGGGGGGCCTTATGAGAATTTAGAAATCCGACGTTTTGATAGAGTAAAACATCCCCAATGGAATGATTTTGAATACCGATTCATTGCTAAAAAAACCTCTCCTATTTTTGAATTAGCGAAGCAAGAACTTTATGTGAGAGTCGAAGCTCCAAAGGGAGAATTGGGAATTTTTCTGATAGGAGATCAGAGCGTTTTTCCTTGGAGATGGAAAATTCGTCCACCGGGTTTGATCAATTTGCAAATTCTTCCTCAGGTGGTTAAAAGAATGAAATTGGCTGATATTATGACGATACTAGGTAGCATAGATATCATTATGGGGGAAGTTGATCGTTGAAATGATAATTGATACAACACAAATCCAGGCTATCCATTCCTTTTCCGGATTGGAATCCGTAAAAGTCAAAGAAGTCTATGGGATCATATGGATACTTGCCCCTATTTTTACTATTGTATTAGGAATCACAATGGGTTTACTAGTAATTGTTTGGTTAGAAAGGGAAATATCCGCGGGAATACAACAACGTATTGGCCCCGAATATGCGGGTCCTTTAGGAATTCTTCAAGCTTTAGCAGATGGTATCAAACTCCTTTTGAAAGAAAGCCTTCTTCCATCTCGAGGGGATACTCGCTTATTCCGTATCGGACCTTCCATAGCAGTGATATCCGTTTTTCTAAGTTATTTAGTAATTCCTTTTGGTTATAAGCTTGTTTTAGCCGATCTTAGTATTGGGGTTTTTTTCTGGATCGCCGCTTCAAGTATTGCTCCCGTTGGACTTCTTATGTCCGGATATGGATCAAATAATAAATATTCCTTTTTAGAGAGAATCATTGAGATATTGAAAATAAAAAAGATATTGAAAATAAAAAAGTCTCTTTTAGAGAAGAAAGCGCTGAACTAGAAACGTAAAAAGCCGATATATTGGAAAGCGAATTCGCAAAAAGGTGAATTTAAAAGAATTAATAGATTTTTTTTTATAAAATACAGCTGCCTTGGAACGAGCACAAGCTACTATACAAGCTCCAGAGGGTTCTTTGAAAAAGGAAGGACATTCTTTAATCCGAACTACAAATGGACTGAGAGAAGCTCAGTTTGTACTGATCGAACGCAATGATTCTTTGAATGAAAGAGATTTCCTACTCAGAAAATATCACAAGATGTTATCTTGGATATATTTTGATCGTAATTTGGAAGAAGAAACTCCTCCTATTTTGCGATTCGAACCTTCTACTATTTTTGAATTAGAACTTTCTACTCTTTGGGGAGGAGAACCTTCGCGTCCTACTAATGAAACAAATGAAAGAAATAAATCTTGTAATTATAGTCGGATAGCCAATACAAAACTCTTACCCAATTTAAGTCATTTTAAACATAAGAACTTAATTTGGGTAAGTTTTTTTTAACCTAGTATAATTGAGTTTTCTTAATTTTTGTAAAACAGAAAAATAAAGATTGATACAAAAAAGAAATAAAAAAACAAATAAAAAGGAATTCTCGCATATCCTAAATATTTTATACCCTCGCTAGCAATAAAACTAAGAAAAGCAAAACAATTAAATATTTGGTCAATAATTCTTAAATCAAAACAACGAATAATTTGAGAAAACCTTCGCACTTGGCAAACAAAAAAATTCTTATAAAAAGTATCTATATAAGCACGATTATAGGCCCAGTCATATATCACAAAGACTATTTTGTCGCGAATAACTCTCTTAAGGCTTTTTTGATGAAACGAATTAATTAATAGAAAACTTTTGAAAGACGAATAGGTGGGTTTATATAATAAAAATGCTATAAATATTCCGCAATAAGCAATCCCCACGGAAATTACCGTATGCTTTAAGAACTCAGCTAAATCTGTTGAATTAGTGTGATCCAAAAGATAAATAGCAGGATGTAACCATTGGGTTAAGATGTCGAGATTGAAACCAAGCTCCTTGGGAATTCCTAAGAATCCAATTACAAAAGTTACAAAACACAATAGAATTTGTGGAAATAACATAGTATTTTCTGATTCAAAGGGATGAGAAGTATAAGAAAATTTGGTTTGATTCTCCCCTTTCTCATCAATTGTGAAAAAGCGAAAATTTTTGTTAATTGGCTTTGAACCCTTTTTTCCCCATAGAGACATTGAATCAAGAGGATTATTTTTTTTTCCACTATAATTTTGAAAACCAACGTTTAAATGTCCTTCAAAAGTCATTAAATAAATCCGAAACATATAAAATGCGGTTAATCCCACAGTGCCCCAAGCTATTAGGGCGAAAATCGGCGAATAAAGCCAGCTATCATTAAGAATTTCATCTTTTGACCAAAAACAAGCAAGGGGCGGAATACCACAAAGTGAAAGTGTACCTAATAAAAAAGCACCTTTGGTTATCGGTACGTGTTTTGTTAAACCGCCCATAATAACCATATTCTGACTTTTTTCGGGAGAATAACCAATAATAGTCTCCATTGAATGAATAACGGATCCTGCTGCTAAGAATAATAATGCCTTGGAATAAGCATGAGTAATCAAATGAAATAAAGCACTTCGGTAAGACCCCATTCCTAGAGCTAACATCATATAACCCAATTGAGACATTGTGGAATAAGCTAAACCTCTTTTAATGTCTTGTTGAGCAAGAGCTAAAGTAGCTCCTAATAAAACTGTTATGATTCCTATCAAGGAGATGAAATACATTATGGAAGGTATAACTAAGAAAAGAGGAAGAAGCCTAGCTACAAGAAAAATTCCCGCTGCTACTAAGGTAGCAGCATGTATAAGAGCCGAAATCGGAGTAGGTCCCTCCATGGCATCGGGTAACCAGACATGAAGAGGAAATTGCGCGGATTTCGCAATTGCACCGACAAATAACAGCCCAGCGCATAAAGTAACAAATAAAAGATTGACCTCTTTGCTCGAAATCAAATTATTCAATATTTGGAATAACTCCCGAAATTCAAAACTGCCTGTTATCCAATAAAAGCCTAAAATTCCTAATAATAAACCAAAATCCCCTACACGATTAGTTACAAACGCTTTTTCGCAAGCATTTGCCGCACCGGGTCGTGTAAACCAAAACCCTATTAATAGATAGGAACATAGTCCAACCAATTCCCAAAAAATATAAATTTGTATAAAATTAGAACTAGTAACTAATCCCAACATGGCAGCACAGAAAAAACTCATATAAGCAAAAAATCTCAAATATCCTTCATCATGAGCCATATAATTATCACTATAAATAAGAACCATAATTCCAACAGTAGTGATTAATATTGACATAATAGAAGTAAGTGGGTCGATCAAGTAACCGAATTCAAAAGAAAAATCATTATTTATTATCCAAGACCATACATATTGATAGATAGAACCCCTATTTATTTGCTGAATAGATAGATAGATTGAAAATGCCATCACTATACTTAACAATAAAACACTCTGAAAAGACCACATACGACGAAGATTTTTTGTTACCGTGGGAAAAATAAGAAGTCCTGCTCCTATTAACATAGGAACTAGAAGGGGAACAAAAGGTATGATCCACGCATATTGATATGTTTGTTCCATAAACAGTTTGAGTCTTAATTAATTATTTCCGATTCACCCGATTTTATTTTATCTCTTTTGAAAAGAGTCAATAAAAAAGAAAAAAATATGTACTAACTTAAACCAAACTGACAACTAAAATAAACTTTATAGAATTTTCTATTGTGAATTATTCTTCGTTAAAAACTTTCAATTATTCAAATCAAGAAGTTACAATTGGTCAAATAATCTGAAATAGATTCATTAGCAGTTTCCTTTTATTTTTAAAAGGAAAATTAGGTCTCTTTTCTTTTTATCCAAGGGAAAAGGATTACAGCTTTCAATTTCATTAAGCAAGAGTAGAGTTTTGATCTTAAATCTTTCAATTGCACGTAGAACGATGAAAATAGACAGAAAGGACGTTTTAGTTTCTTTTTCATTAGAATTATAAGAATTATAATTCTAAGATGAAGTTAAACTAATTTGATGATTTCTACAGCACATCGAATTCTATAGATTTTATTTTCTGAATAATGCGAAATAGAGATAGCAATCAAAACAAACGAATCGTTTTTACGAATATATTATGAGAATAATAAAAAAAGATAGAATAAAAAAAAGCTAGTATAGTAAATAGTAAAAACGATTCATTTTGCGCAATAGATGTCTTTCACATCCAGTTTTAACCTAAAATTAAGTAATTTCTTCATTTTTAAATGGCAGTTCCAAAAAAACGTATTTCGAAATCAAAAAAGCGTATTCGTAAAAATACTTGGAAAAGAAAGAGCTTTTGGACAGCATTAAAAGCTTTTTCGTTAGGAAAATCCCTTTCGACCGGGAATTTGAAAAGTTTTTTTGTATCACAAACAAATAAAAAAACGTTGGAATAATCTGAGTCGACTTTTTTTTTAGACTAAAATTTCATGACTTCGGCTTTCTATTGATTTATTATTTAGAGTTAATATAGAACTGGGAAATCGAATGCCCTGCTCTTAGCTCTTATGATACGAGAATACGAAATCCTAGATTTACTCATCTTTTTACTTAACTTAAAAAAATAATACCTTTGAGGGTTCCCAAACATCATTTCGAGGGGGGCGAGTCTTATTTTCCCCATCAACCTATTTGTTTATGACAAGTAACACTTTTATAGAGTAATATAATAAATATAATAAATAGAGTAAAGTAATACAATAAGGCGGATATGAAGATCTTTCGGTTTAGTTAACGAATCGTTGAGACTTATGAATTACTTTTGAAAATTGAAACCATTTTTTATTTTGGGTAACTTTCTGACTTTTTCTTTTTGATGAATTCTTATACGGATTCCCAAGACTATCTTGTCATGTAATAAATATTGACAAAAGCCCCGATTTTTAAAATCAAGTACAAAATAAGAAAATAAGTATGTTATATCTGCATAATCGGTTAATTATAAGTGCTTTAAAATAGGTATATAGGTATTGCTAAAATTCATTTTTTTGTTTTGATTTCTGAAATCAAGACAAAAAAATGGAAACCAAAATTTTTGTTTTGAATTCGACCCCTGGTTACGTTACCGGAGTTTAATTCTAAGCGAGCCAAAAATACACGAAAACCATAATTAATAACTATAAGTGAAATAAAACAAAGACTCTAAACTGAAATAATAAAAGCTTTCAAATTCATATTTGAACAAATTTTTATGTATAAAATTGAACCATACTATACTGAATTTCCCTTTCAAATCTTGACGTTTGCTTACTCATAGCCTATAATGAATTAGACTATTATGGATTCACGACACGCCGCTATGGTGAAATTGGTAGACACGCTGCTCTTAGGAAGCAGTGCTAGCGCATCTCGGTTCGAGTCCGAGTGGCGGCATACCGTCTTCTAAAAAAAGAAAATAGACCTTATAATCTTATAAGGAATTCAATTCCCGATTTCCTTTTTCAAATTTTTCTTAGGTAATTGGGGGGCTAGACTCTTCGTTGTTTAAGCTTTTTTTTATGATATTTTCAACCTTAGAGCATATATTAACTCATATTTCCCTTTCGATCATTTTCATTTTAATGACAATTCATTTGATAATATTTTTAGTCGACGAAATAAGAAAACTAAATGATTCATCAGAAAAGGGCATGCTAGTAACTTTTTTCTGTATAACAGGATTATTAGCTACTCATTGGATTTCTTCGGAACATTTCCCACTAAGTGATTTATATGAATCATTCATTTTCCTTTCATGGAGTTTCGCTCTGATTCATATCATTCCGTATTTCACAAAAAATACAAAATTTTTAAGCAAAATAATCAGCCCAAGCGCTATTTTTACCCAAGGTTTTGCTACTTCAGGTCTTTTAACAGAAATACATCAATCTTCAATATTAGTACCCGCTCTTAAATCCGAGTGGTTAATAATGCACGTAAGTATGATGATATTGGGCTATGCAGCCCTTTTATGCGGATCATTATTATCAGTAGCACTTCTGGTCATTACATTTCGCAAAAACGGAAAGCTTTTTTCGGGGGGCAACGATTTTTTAACTGAGTCATTTTTATTTGGGGAAAATCTTTTTCAAAAGACTTCTTTTTTTTCTGCTAAGAATTATTATAGGACCCAATTCATTCAACAATTGGATTTTTGGAGTTATCGGGTTATTAGTCTAGGATTTCTCTTTTTAACCATAGGAATACTTTCGGGAGCAGTGTGGGCTAACGAAGCGTGGGGATCTTATTGGAGTTGGGACCCAAAAGAAACTTGGGCTTTTATTACTTGGATTGTATTCGCAATTTTTTTACATACTCGAACAAATCTAAATTTGCAGAGTGTAAATTCCGCAATTGTCGCATCTATTGTGGCATCTATAGGCTTTCTTATAATTTGGATATGCTATTTTGGAGTCAATCTAGTAGGAATAGGTCTCCATAGTTATGGTTCATTTCCATCAATATCTAGTTGAATTCAAAAAACGTTCTTACAAATCTAAGAGAGTGCAGCATATAATAAATAAAAAAGATAAAATACTATAATAATTAGAATAATAAAAAAAGATAGAATAAAGATTAAAACTTTGTGTGAACGAGTACACGTACCGTTTGAATCAATACAATATTTGATTCAAACGGTACGCGGGTGGTTCAAATTGATTGTTTTTAGTTAACTGAAGAGAAGAAAAAACCTTCCTTTTTGCATTTACAACGAACGTTTTTTTTTAAACTTTTTTTAGGATTTTGGTTTTATTTATAAGACTTGTCGATAAAAAAAATGAGATAGAATAACTTCGACCTTTTCAACTGATAGTGAAAGAACGAAATCGGGGTACATACCAATACCTATTACAGGTAACAAAATGGAGATAGAAAGAAATAACTCTCGCGGTCCAGAATCCAAAAAAGAAGAGTTTGGGGCATTAAATAGCTTGTATCCATAAAACATCTGGCGTAACATAGATAATGAATAAATAGGAGTTAATATAATTCCAATTGCCATTACAAAAGAAATGAGTATTTTGGACATGAAAAGATATTTTTTGGCGCTAATTATTCCAAAAAATACTAGTAATTCGGCAACAAAACCGCTCATACCTGGTAATGCAAGGGAAGCCATTGAAAAGCTACTGAACATCGTGAATATTTTTGGCATTTGAATAGCTATTCCCCCCATTTCATCAAGATAAACAAGCCGTATTCTATCATAAGTCGTTCCCGCCAAGAAAAAAAGTGCAGCACCAATAAATCCATGAGAAATTATTTGTAAAAGAGCTCCATTAAGTCCCGTATCGGTCATAGAACCAATTCCTATAATTATAAAACCCATATGAGATACAGAGGAATAGGCTATTCGTCTTTTTAAATTTCGTTGTCCAAGAGATGTTAAAGCTGCATAGATCATTTGTATTGTGCCTACTATCACCAAATAGGGAGAAAATAGAGAATGGACGTGAGGAAATAATTCCATATTGATTCGAATCAATCCATATGCTCCCATTTTTAATAAGATTCCGGCTAGAAGCATACAAGTACTATAATGTGCTTCTCCGTGGGTATCGGGTAACCATGTATGTAGGGGTAAAATAGGTGATTTGACAGCAAAAGCAATAAAAAATCCAATATAGAATATTATTTCTAAAGCCGCGGGGTATGACTGATTTACTGATGTTTCAAAATTGAATGTTGGTTCATTCGAACCATATAAAGTAAGACCCAAAACTCCCATTAATAGAAAAATGGAACCCCCTGCCGTATACAAAATAAATTTTGTAGCTGAGTATAGACGTTTCTTCCCCCCCCACATGGATAGAAGTAGATAAACGGGAATTAATTCTAATTCCCACATGATGAAAAAAAGGAAAAGGTCTCGAGAAGCAAATGATCCTATTTGACCACTGTACATTGCTAACATCAGGAAATGAAATAATCGAGAATCGCGAGTAACTGGCCGGGCCGCTAAAGTAGCTAAAGTGGTTATAAATCCTGTCAATAAAATAGGGCCTACAGAAAGTCCATCTATTCCCAATCTCCAATGGCAATCAAAAAAATTGATCCATTTATAAGTCTCCTCTAGTTGGATTAATGGATCGTCCACCTGGAAATGAAAACAAAATGCATAAGTCGTTATAAGGAGTTCTAAAATACATATACAAAGTGTATACCATCTAATTACCCTATTTCCTTTATGGGGAAGAAAGAAAACGATGGAACCCGCAAATATTGGAAAAACGACAATTATTGTTAACCAAGGAAAAAAATTCGTGGTAAAGACAAGATACACTTGGCCCACAAAACCCGTGCTCGAAAATCAAAATATTTGAGGCACGGGTTTTCAGTAAAAAATTGAAATGGATTCCGGTATAGTTTTCTGGAACATATCAATAAGCTAGACCCATACTGCGAGTTGTTTCATGCCATAAATAAACTCGGACACTCAAGAAATCTGTTGGACAAGCGGATTCACATCTCTTACAACCAACACAGTCCTCTGTTCTTGGAGCGGAAGCAATTTGTTTAGCCTTACATCCGTCCCACGGTATCATTTCTAATACATCGGTAGGGCAGGCTCGGACACATTGAGTACATCCTATACATGTATCGTAAATCTTTACGGAATGTGACATTGGATCTATAGAGTTCTGAACGTCATAAATTTTCGATCTAGTAACCTTGATAAACGAATCCCTTTTTTAGATACCAGATGAATCAATGAGTTATCAGAATTTTTCTAATCAATCTACTTCTGGATTGGTTTAGGAGAGAGGGCTAAAATACTTTGATTTATTATGTTTTTGCAAACATGATCATACCTTATGTAGATGTAGCAAACCTACATGCGAATTCTAATCAATTTATCAACACTCAATATTAGAATTTCTAGGATTCATACTAATTATTCAACAAATTTGATTGGTCAATACGAGTTGATTTTCTGTTACGATAAATTGAGGAGACAATAGCCAGCCCAATAGCTGCTTCCGCAGCTGCAATAGCTATAATAAAAATTGAGAAAATGTCTCCTTTTAATTGACGATTATCAAAAAAATACGAAAATGTTACCAAATTCATATTAACTGCATTAAGTATAAGTTCAAGACACATAAGGGCTCTAACCATATTTCGACTTGTGATCAATCCATAGATACCGATAGAAAATAAAAAGGCACTCAACACAAGGGCATGCTCGAGCATCATTCAAAAACTCCTTATCAATCTTGACTTGTTTCAATAAGAAAAAACAATTCAACCGATTAGATTGACTACTGTATAACAAATATGTAACAACAAAATCTAGCGGTAATAGATTGACTTCACGCTAAAGGCTTTCAATTTTAGATTTATACAGTATACAGCAAAAAAAGAATTGAAGGAAAATGAATGGGGTAAAAGTTTTATTTGAATTCTTTGAAAATTTGAATATCAATTTTTTATTGACGAGCTACAACAATTGCACCTATTAGAGCAACTAAAAGAATTATTGAAATGAATTCAAATGGAAGAAAAAAATCTGTTGATAAATGAATTCCAATTTGTTGACTATTGCTTATCAAATCTTGCTCGATAATCTGGTTTGATCGTGTAGTCCAAATAATACCGTACCATGACGTATCTAGAATAGTCGAAATTAGTGAAATAAAAAGACTTATACAAACTTGTGAAGTAATACCATCTCCAAGGGTCCAAAGAGGAAAATCATTTGAATATTCTGAACCATTCAAGAACATCACAGCAAAAAGAATTAAAACATTTATCGCTCCTACATAAATGAGTAGCTGTGCAGCAGCTACAAAATAGGAGTTGGATAGAATATAGAATAAGGATATACAAACAAGAACCAATCCCAACGAAAAGGCCGAATAAATTGGATTGGGAAATAATACTACTCCTATACCCCCTAATATAAGACCTGATCCTAAAAAAACTAAAAGAAAATCATGTATTGGTCCAGGTAAATCCATTTTTTATCAATTCTAAAAAAAAATATAAATCGAAGAATTTCATGATTTTATTGACCTGACCAGGAAAAAGAAGTTATTCATATGTCATTCTTTATTCATCCAAAGAAAAACCCTGTTTATTCTTATCTCATTTATTCTTTTTGAAATCATTATTTTGACTAGTTACTAGAACAATAATCTAAACATAGAAATCAATTTTCTAGCCAAACGAAGTTACGAGTCTCACTAACCAATCAATAGGTTGAATTGACCAAGCAAAAGAATATCATTTTTTTAGACCCAAACTGAGCTTAGTAATTGGTAATTTTGTTTAATCAATAGTTTATTCATTTTTAATTTGAGGTAAATTCGAAATTTTTCGAATTGTATAATCCTCAATTACTGACATTGGTAACCGACCCAAAGCAATTTGATTAAAATTCAATTCATGCCGATCATAAGTAGAAAGTTCATATTCTTCAGTCATTGATAAACAATTTGTTGGACAATATTCAACACAATTACCGCAAAATATACAAAGTCCAAAATCAATACTGTAATTAAGCAATCGTTTCTTGCGAATATCTGTTTCCAATTGCCAATCAACAACAGGTAAATCTATAGGACATACACGAACACAAACTTCACAAGCAATGCATTTATCAAATTCAAAATGGATTCGGCCTCGAAAGCGTTCTGGTGTGATCAATTTTTCATAGGGATATTGAATAGTTACGGGTAAACGATTTGCATGGGACAGGGTAATCATGAAACCTTGGCCGATATACCTGGCAACTCGTATTGTTTGTTGACCATAATTCCTGAGTTCAGTTACCATAGGGAACATATCGTGAATATCTATAAAAAATTTATGCTTGTTTCTTTCTCTTGTTTGAGGCAAGCCGTCAATCTTGAATATTGTAGTCTTTTACAGTGAAAGAAGTTGAGACGAAGTTGTTAATAATAGATTACCTAGAGAAATAGGTAAAAGAAATTTCCATCCAAGATTTAATAGTTGGTCCATTCTGAGCCTTGGTAAAGTCCATCTTGTTGCAATAGAAATGAACAAGAACGAAAAGGTTTTAGCTAATGTAATAACGATACTTACTATTGTTCCAAAGACTTTACCCCTTTTAGTTATGTCAAAAAGCTCAGGGACAAATATGTATGGAATAGAAAGATTCCAACCCCCTAAGTAAAGAACTGTTACAAATAATGAAGAAATTAGTAGATTCAGATATGAAGCAACGTAAAATAAACCAAATTTGATGCCTGAATATTCGGTTTGATACCCCGCTACTAATTCTTCTTCCGCTTCTGGTAAATCAAAAGGTAATCGCTCGCATTCGGCTAAAGAAGAAATTATAAAAATGATAAACCCTATCGGTTGACGCCACAAATGCCACCCCCAAAACCCATACTTTGACTGGGCTTCAACTATATCAACTGTACTTGAACTGTTAGATAATCATAGTCGATGATAACATTACTGTTATCATCGCTATTCCAGAACCGTACATGAGATTTTCATCTCATACGGCTCCTCAGAAGTCAAAAATAAATCTAAGGACTCTTCCATATTATTGATATGGGTGTCGGATAAAAAATATTCTACGGTCCCGAATTATACCAATTGAATTCTGTCTGCTATATAAATTAAGTGCTTCGGAATTGATCTCAATCTTTTAAGAATTTTCGTTGGTCTTTGTTTATTAATAACTTCATCTTTCAATAAAACAAAAAATTTGTTTTGTTTGTAGCAATATCACATAGACATTTCAACCTCTCATTTTCTTCAATTACGAAAAAGAATTAGCCATTTGTTCATGAATCGTGATAAAGATTTTGTCTCTTGATTTATTTTATTTCCTATGCCGAATAAAATCAATCTCACCTTTTTATTTTTATTTCGCTCCTATTCTCCTTTCTCAGAAAAAAGGGGACTTGGACCAAAGTAAAAGATTACTTCGTTCTTTATAGTTATTTTCTTAATCCGTGAATAGGAGGATACTCTGGATCAGGATCGTGGGGAGTACTTCTTGATTATTTCTACTAACTTCAAGTCCCCATTTGAATTCCTTATATGTAGAGAAATATCCTGTTGGATAACTTACATAATCTTTATTACAAATCCTTTGTGTATCTTGGTCTTCCTACCCATCCACTCGTTTTTGAAATCTCTCCTTATGGAAATACATCTAGGATATATAGATAGTAAAAACTCCATACAGTTGATCTTTGAAACCCGCTTCCGGCTATGATGACGAATTCACCAAGCTTGGGGGTAAAAAGCAAACATAAAAAAACTTTTTTATGTTTGCTTTTTTAACTTTATTCTTGTACATAGGAAAGAAGACTTAATCTTTGTACTGCCAAATTCGAAGCCGCTTTTTTTTCACTCATATAACTATCTAGTTTCCTTTATCATCCTCAAGTACCCAATATTCTAGAAGAACTACGAACACTAAAAAATATGTATATAAAAAAAAGAATAAATCATCCTAAAGATCTTAATAGAAGGATTTTTCTTATAAAAGAAAAACATTGAATAAAAATATGAAAATAAAAATACCGCATATATAGCACCCATAGAAAAAAAAATAGACATAAGAAATATTACTAGAAATATTACTCAAAAATCATAGAGAATTACTTTTCTTTTAAAGTGTTTTTTTTTGCTTCGCTTATTACTAGCGAAGCAAGAAATTGCATTGTGGGTGCAAAAAAAAAAATTGATTTCTAGTTAGCATATTTATAGTTATCATAATTTTATTGAACTTCGGTTTTTAAGAGGAAATTAATAGTTGTTCGATCTCACAAGTCAAAACTATCAAAACGCATAGAGCTTTTTTATACCTGATCGAATCACACGCAGAGAAATTGATAATATACATAAAGCTAAGGGTATTTCATAACTAATTGATTGAGCAGCTGCCCGTAGACCACCTAAAAAGGAATATTTATTATTTGATCCATATCCGGACATAAGAAGTCCAACGGGAGCAATACTTGAAGCGGCGATCCAGAAAAAAACCCCAATACTAAGATCGGCTAAAACAAGCTTATAACCAAAAGGAATTACTAAATAACTTAGAAAAACGGATATCACTGCTATGGAAGGTCCGATACGGAATAAGCGAGTATCCCCTCGAGATGGAAGAAGGCTTTCTTTCAAAAGGAGTTTGATACCATCTGCTAAAGCTTGAAGAATTCCTAAAGGACCCGCATATTCGGGGCCAATACGTTGTTGTATTCCCGCGGATATTTCCCTTTCTAACCAAACAATTACTAGTAAACCCATTGTGATTCCTAATACAATAGTAAAAATAGGGGCAAGTATCCATATGATCCCATAGACTTCTTTGACTTTTACGGATTCCAATCCGGAAAAGGAATGGATAGCCTGGATTTGTGTTGTATCAATTATCATTTCAACGATCAACTTCCCCCATAATGATATCTATGCTACCTAGTATCGTCATAATATCAGCCAATTTCATTCTTTTAACCACCTGAGGAAGAATTTGCAAATTGATCAAACCCGGTGGACGAATTTTCCATCTCCAAGGAAAAACGCTCTGATCTCCTATCAGAAAAATTCCCAATTCTCCCTTTGGAGCTTCGACTCTCACATAAAGTTCTTGCTTCGCTAATTCAAAAATAGGAGAGGTTTTTTTAGCAATGAATCGGTATTCAAAATCATTCCATTGGGGATGTTTTACTCTATCAAAACGTCGGATTTCTAAATTCTCATAAGGCCCCCCCGGAATTCCTTCCAGGGCCTGTTGAATCATTTTTATGGATTCTTCCATTTCGCCGATTCTTACTAAATAACGAGCTAAAGAATCCCCCTCTTTTTGCCATTGAACCTCCCAAGCAAATTCGTCGTAACACTCATACTGATCGATTTTACGAAGATCCCATTCGATTCCCGAAGCTCGTAGCATTGGTCCGGATAAACCCCAATTGAGTGCTTCTTCTGCCCTAATAGTGCCTATACCTTCAACTCGTTCTAAAAAAATGGGATTCTGTGTAATAAGTTTTTGATATTCAGCAACCCCTGTTAAAAAATAATTGCAAAAATCCAAACATTTATCTATCCAGCCATGGGGTAGATCAGCAGCTACTCCCCCGATACGAAAAAAATTATGCATCATTCGCATACCGGTGGCAGCTTCGAATAGGTCATATATCAACTCTCTTTCTCGAAAAATATAGAAGAAAGGAGTCTGCGCCCCAATATCCGCCATAAATGGACCGAGCCATAACAAATGGGAAGCTATACGACTTAACTCCAACATAATGACTCTGATATAGCTAGCTCTTTTAGGTACTTGAATATTGCTCAATCGTTCAGGTCCATTTACGGTTATTGCTTCTGTAAACATAGTAGCTAAATAATCCCAACGTGTGACATAGGGCAAATATTGTATAATTGTTCGGTTTTCCGCAATTTTCTCCATCCCTCTGTGTAAATAACCCAATATTGGTTCGCAGTCAATAACATCTTCACCATCGAGAGTAAGAATAAGTCGAAGAACACCATGCATTGATGGGTGGTGAGGACCCATATTGACTATCATGAGGTCTTTTCTTGTAGCTGGTGCAGTCATAAATTTTTTACCGATTCGTTCTTCCATGTAATTCTTCCATGAATTGCTGAATGTGAAAAGAGGTTCATCAAAATTGAAACGAAACAAATAAGTTAAAAACAAATGACTCCTCAAATTAAAAATTAATGAGTTTTTGTCTCTCGAATATCCAATTTCTCAATTAATTCTTTATAACGTACTTTATTTTTTTTTGACAAATAAGCTAGCAGCCGTTGACGTTTTCCCAAAATTTTACGCAAACCTTTCTGAGATAAATAGTCTTTTTTGTGCAATTTTAAATGGGAAGTAAGTCTCTGTATCTTATTGGTGAAATTGAATATTTGAAATTCAACGGACCCTCTGTTTTCTTTGGTTTCTTCTTGAGAAATAACCGAAATGAATAAGTTTTTTACCATAAAAAAAGAATTGATCCCCTTCCCTGATATATATTTTAACGAATTTTATTGATCAATAAAAAGAATGCCAATAATTTGAATGATTGATATAGAATAAATTGCTTTCTGAACTCCTCAGTTTATCCATTCCAATGAATTCAAAATCCTATTTTGAATTCAGATAAGAATCTCGTACATTTTTGTATTCACAAAAGTGAATCAATTAGACCTAAAATGAAATGAATATCTTTGGATTCATTGATAATTTATAGGTCTAATGGATACGCTGTATCCTCTATTCAGTGAGATTCGAATGAGGTATAAGATAAGGCATGTGTGCATTTGTTTTCTATCATATACCCTGCTACAGGGTATATAGTAATACTATCAACGAATTTTCAATGGTAGATACATGTGGATCCTTAAGATACTGAAACGACTGCCGTTATTAGTATCAAACCAATAACGATTCATACAAGCTAAATCTTCCAATCGATAATTGGGCCAAAGAAAAAACTTGAATTGAATTAATTCATTTTTCTCCTTATCACGAAGGTTCCTTTCTTCCCAAAAGTGACTACAGTTTTTTACCCCGTTTTCGTTGAAAAATACGGAATTGGTATCCACATCATTCCAATTGTTTGAATTGAAACAAATTAGAATTCTCAATTCTCTACGACGTCTAGACGATAAAATATTTTCAAGAACAAGCGCATCAAAATGATTGTTCTCTCTAGCTCGAATTATTCTTTGTTTTCGGTATTGTTGATTAGTTTTGTTTTTACTCTTATGAACCAACGAAATACCTATGGTTTGATACATAAGAAATTGCCCATTGTTTTTTACAGACAGTCCAAGGCGGTCCATAGCCACTCCCATGTTTTTGAAAAATTTTAGAATACTCAAATTGCTCTTCGAATTCCACATTACATTCAATTGTAATTTTCTCCTTTCAATGCATGATAGAGTCATGGTTTCTAGATTTATCGAGCTCTTCGGGAGAGCTAATATCCGGACATTTTTGCGAATGTTTTGACCGATATTCCTTTGATCCCATCTCAATTGCAAAAGGAAATACTTTTTCATGAATAACTCTCTTAGCTCTCTTGTACTTAGACTTTTCTTTTCACTATCGGTTTCACTTTTCTTTTCACTATCGGTTTCACTTTTCTTTTCACTATCGGTTTCACTTTTCTTTTCACTATCGGTTTCACTTTTCTTTTCACTATCGGTTTCACTTTTCTTTTCACTATCGGTTTCACTTTTCTTTTCACTATCGGTTTCACTTTTCTTTTCACTATTGGTTTTACTTTTCTTTGTACCTTTTTTCATGTCTGATTTCGCGGAATCTTCTTCTTCAAGATTTTGGTTTTCAGCGATGTTTTTCTTTTTATTATCGGTTTCACTTAGATTCGAATTTAAAAGAAGTAATTTGCTTGGTATAATCCACGGTTTCGTTTTATATACATTAAAAAGCCGCACAAATTCTGGGAAGAACCAAAGTTCCAGATTCGAGATGGGACGATTTAGTATTTGTTCATTCATTCCCATCCAATCAAAAAAAGAATTTGGAGAATTAGGTTGATTGATTTCTGGATTTTGATTAATCGGAATATAAAAAGGGTCTTTTTCTTGTTTATCAATTGGATCAATTAATTGATCGTTATTAGTCCCAATTGGAGTCTTTTGATTACTGCTGGGATTGATCTCTTCTTCGGGATTGATCTCTTCTTCGGGATTGATCTCTTCTTCGGGATTGATCTCTTCCTCTTCTTCTTTATCAATTGCATAAAATATTTCATCCTTATTAGTCCCAATTGGAGTCTTTTGATTACTGCTGGGATTGATCTCTTCCTCTTCTTCTTTATCAATTGGATCAATTAATTGAAAATTATTAGTCCCAATTCGAGTCTTTTGATTACTGCTGGGATTTACCGCGACCCAGGATTCAATAGCCACTTTTTTTCTAAGATCAAAATAGATATTTTCCCAATTAAAATATTTTCTATTAAGATTTTTTTCTATATATGGAATATATACCCTTTCTATTCTTCCTATAAAAATATTGATAGGGATACTTCCTGTTATCGCAAACAAGGAGTTTTGCGACATGTTGTAATTATCAGAAACCGCTTGCCTTTTAGTTACTTGAGGGATTGATCTATAAAAAACCGAGTCACCTTTATTTTCATTATTAATGGATTTATATGATAAAAGATCATATCTATAGCATTTTTGAAAATTATCTTTTTGATTTGATAATGAGTTAGGACCCTTTTTTTTCTTGTAATGACTTAATTGGTATTTTCCACATGAATTCCATTTTTTTAAATCTTTTTTTTGAGACCTACAATATCGATTCACCCTATTTCGCCATTTTTGTTTTTGTGACATTAAGCTAGACCAGATAATCTGAGATAAATCGTATTGATAATTCCCTCTTAACCAATTTTTCCATTGACTCGTTATAGACCGCTGAAGTTTCTTATGTATTACTTCAGACTGAAATATTCCTTGTGTTCGAAAGGAGTCTTTCATTTGAGTTTTAAGGAAGAAAGATGTTCCATGATGTTGAAGAACGGATCTTAATTTAGACAAGTTAACAACCCCGGTTTGCGATATTTTGTAAAATACATATGCTTGTGACAAGTTGGATAAATCACAAAAAATTTCTGAATTTTTCTTACAACTATTATAAGTATAAGTTTTTATATTTGAAATAAAGTGAATTGTATTTTGAGTTTTTTTATTAATTATTTTTTTATTTGTTTCATTCTTGGAAATATATTTTTCAATCAAATTTTTTGTCGATTCAACAAAGAGTTGTGTATTCGTTTGGCAAATATGAATAGTAGATAAACAAATATCGTTATATATTCTTTGAATGAAAAATTTTCTAAAATAATGAAATTTACATATTATGTTTTTTAGTTTTACTATTTGCCAAATCTTTTTTGACAACTCTAATCTACAACTTTTTTTGTAAGTACTAATATCTAGTTCTAGAGTTACTTTTTTTTTCTCTTCGGTAATTCTTTCTATTTGATTTTTGATTGTACTTGTTCTATCAGTCATATCTTGCATTTTAGTTTCTATCAGTGAAGAATTTGTCCAATCTGGAATTTGAATTTTTTGAATTTGACTAAAAGATTCATTAATTATCTGGTTGCTTATTCTAGAATCTTTTTCTTTTTCCATTCCACCTATTTCTCTCGATCTAAATAATAAAATTGGTTTACCCTTGGAGAGGTCTTTTTCTATAAACGGAAGATTTTGGTTTGTTGTTCTTGTTTCTTTTGAAACTTTTTTAAATAATTTTATTATTATTTTTTTTAAAACGCTTTCAGCTGTAACCTTTTCATATTTTCCAATTTTTTTTTCGAGTTCCTTTAAAATGGGCTCAAAAAAGGAAGGTGTTTTTCGGGGAGAGCCAAAAGGCAGTTCTGTTTCCCTTCCAAAAATTGTTAAAAAACAAACGTCATCACGAGAAGTTAGCGGTTTAGATGTGTGCCAAGGTTTCAGATGGAAAGGATATACAATCTTGATCTGAATACCTTGTGTCAACCAATTTTCCGGAAATTCTGTTTCGGATAACGGATTACCAGTATAAGTGCACCTAATATGCTTTTCTCTATTCCATTCCTCGAAATCTTCAGACCATTCAGGAATTTGCAATAATAGCATACGTCCAAGATTTTTACCGATTATCAATGAAGGTAATATAAGATTTTTTCTAAGACTTGATTGGGCTATTAAAATGCAACCCCTTAACATTTGGGTAATTTCAAAAGTATCCCAGGCTTCCCCTATCTCTAATCGCTTTTTTTCCTTTACTCGGTCGTTTTTCTTTTTAGATTCTCTTTTTGGTTTTTCTTCTCTTTTTGTTTGTTCGTCTGTAGACTCTAAAATCCTGAACCCTTTTCCCGCCGACCAATTTCTAAAAATTCGGTTCAGTTGAACCGGGCGGGGGATAGCAAAAGAAAAAAGTTTTTGTTTTTTTATCCTGTCAAAAAAAAGGGGGGAATGTGCATTTGCTTGAAACAGTTTCTCAATAACAATTTTACGCCTTTGAGTTCGCATAGAGCCTTTGATTAAGCCGTGCTTAAAATCGGGTTGGTGTGCATAACGCATCAAAACAAGCCCCTTCTCTTCATCTTCTTTAGCCTCTTCTTCTGGGGTTTTAGTCTTGGTTTCTTTATTCACAGTATCAGTCTCTTTGCTAGCATTAGGCTTCGTTTCTTTATTCACAGTATCAGTCTCTTTGCTAGCATTAGTCTTGGTTTCTTTATCAACAGTATCAGTCTCTTTGCTAGCATTAGGCTTCGTTTCTTTATTCACAGTATCAGTCTCTTTGCTAGCATTAGTCTTGGTTTCTTTATCAACAGTATCAGTCTCTTTGCTAGCATTAGTCTTGGTTTCTTTATTCACAGTATCAGTCTCTTTGCTAGCATTAGGCTTCGTTTCTTTATCAATAGTATCAGTCTCTTTGCTAGCATTAGGCTTCGTTTCTTTATCAACAGTATCAGTCTCTTTGCTAGCATTAGTCTTGGTTTCTTTATCAACAGTATCAGTCTCTTTGCTAGCATTAGTCTTGGTTTCTTTATCAATAGTATCAGTCTCTTTGCTAGCATTAGGCTTCGTTTCTTTATTCACAGTATCAGTCTCTTTGCTAGCATTAGTCTTCGTTTCTTTATCTGTAGCTTTAGTAGTAGTATGAGTCTCTGGAGGATCAAAAAGAAGATATTCACCTACCGCCCTTCTTGAACGAATTTCATGCTCTGCTGGCGGACTGTAGTGAAATGATAGTTGTTCCAATTCACTGATTAATTTGTATGACCATCGAGGGACTTTTTTACCTATTTTGTGTATTAGAATAGATGAAAACGCATCAATTTCTAAAATATCACCAATTTCTAAAGTATTCGTATTTTGGTCAAAATTTTCGTAATTGGAATTCGGGAGAAGAAGATCATGTAACCGATTTTGCTCACCTGTCTCTCTCGAATCTGCGATCAAAGTATTTTTTATGATGGAAGGCGGAA